CGGATTGATGCATTTCCGTTAAAAGACCCGAAGTAGCAAAGCCTTGGGTAAAAAGAGCACTTGGCGCGGTTATTACATTTAAATTATTTTTATATTTTTTAAAATATGGAACCATATGAATCATGGAGAAACTCCATGAAAGGAAGATTAATGATTCATATAAATCACTTAATGGAAAATGTCGCGAATAAATCCACCGCGTGATTAATAATCCTGTTATACAGAAAAAGATAGCTATCATCCCCTTTTCTGATGAATTTTCTAGTTCTACTATTTCATCCACTAATAAGGTTATCAAATAAATTGTAATTAAAACGGAAATAATAGAAAGAGATATATGAGTTAATATATGTTCGAAAGTCAAAAATATCATATTTTTATGTTTTAAAAGGAAAAAGGGGAGAGTCCCCTAATTATGATTAGGAAATGAAAATAGGGAATTTCATTACTTATAGGACTTGTTCTATCTCTTTTAGATAGATCCCATGCCGCCACTCGGACTCGAACCGAGATGCTCTAGCACTGCTTCCTAAGAGCAGCGTGTCTACCGATTTCACCATAGCGGCTTGTTCAAAATAATAATAACTTATTAATACTTAAGCGTCGAGATTTAAGTAGTCAATTCATGTTTAGGAAAGATTCAAATTCATGAATACGAATCCATTTTAATAGGTATTTGAACGTTCAATAATAGTACTTCTCATGTTCCGTTATATTTAAGTTTTTAACTTAACAATAAGCTCTCGCGTAGTTTATCCTCCGTTGGAATAGAACTGTTATAACTAGATTATAACTAGATAGTTCTATCCCTAGATAGAGGGAAGAACTATCTAGAGATAGAACTAAAAAACGTCCTTTATAACTTTTTTGGTAACAGAACTAAAATACTATATTTTTATTTTTAAACTTTAAGAATTCTTATCTAAATAACATAAATCAAAAAAAGTTCTATTTCTTTATTTCTTATTGATCAGTTCAAAACATTAGACTGTGAATTATATAGAACATATAACAAAAAACTAACTCATTTTTGAGTCAGTTCCAATGCAAATTATTCCAAATTTTTATTATTTTTTTATATTTGTTGGCACAAAAAAACTTTTTGAATTTCCGGTCGAAAGAGATTTTGATAATGAAAAGGCTTTTAATGCTGCCCAATATCCCTTCTTTTTCCAAAAATTTTTACGAATACGTTTTTTTGACATAGAAGTACGTTTTTTGGGGACTGCCATTCAAAATTAAGAGATTACTACTCATTGCTATAGTTGGATGTGAAAGACATCTATCTATCTATTTTATAGATGATACTATTGGCGTAAAAAACAAAATTATGGATCCGTATCTGTGAAAATCACATCAAATATTAATATTTATTTTTTATTTATATAGTACATAAAAGAAACTATCCGGACGAACAAAGAATTACTAATATACTAACAGTAATAGATGCCTTTATATCCGTGTATTCAAACTACAGTATCAAATGTACCAAGGAAATCTGATAAACTAAAAAGAAAAAAGGATTCTTTAATGGGTCTTTTTTCTTGGATGAAGTTATTGACCTTGGTAGCTCCTATGCTTCATATCAAAATTAAGTACCCTTATTTGGTACAATTTTTTATTCCTAAAAATAATCTAAAAATAATTGAAATTTTCTATATCTGCATAAAGATCTTACTTAATCTTAATAATTAAGTATTAACTTTTCACTAGTAACGATTATATCATTTGATCAATTGTAACTTATGAATTTGCATATTTGACAGATTTGGTAAAGAATAAGAATATTAGATTAAAAATATAAGAATGAGGTCTTGCATATCTTAATTTTTTTATTGAGTTCTTTCAAAATAAATAAGATCTGGTGAATCGGAAACAATTAATTAATAATAAAAAAGGGGTTTTATTTTTTATGGAACATACATATCCATATGCATGGATCATACCTTTTGTTCCACTTCCAGTTACTGTCTTAATAGGAGTAGGGCTTCTCCTTTTTCCAACGGCAACCAAAAGTATTCGTCGTATGTGGGCTTTTCCTAGTGTTTTCTTATTAAGTATACTTCTCCTTTTTTCGGCGGATCTGTCTATTGGGCAAATAAATAGCAATTCCATATATCAATATGTATGGTCTTGGACTATCAATAATGATTTTTCTTTAGAGTTCGGACACTTGATCGACCCACTTACTTCTATTATGTTAATATTAATCACTACTGTTGGAATTATCGTTCTTATTTATAGTGATAATTATATGTCTCATGATCAAGGATATTTAAGATTTTTTGCTTATATGAGTTTTTTCAATACTTCCATGTTGGGATTGGTTACTAGTTCTAATTTGATACAAATTTATATTTTTTGGGAATTGGTCGGAATGTGTTCTTATCTATTAATAGGTTTTTGGTTCACACGACCTGTTGCGGCAAATGCTTGTCAAAAAGCTTTTGTAACTAATCGGATAGGGGATTTTGGTTTATTCTTAGGAATTTTGGGTCTTTATTGGATAACAGGTAGTTTTGAATTTCGGGATTTGTTCGAAATATTTAATAATTTAAGTTATAATAATGATTTAAAGTTTTTATTTGTTACTTTGTGTGCTTTTCTATTATTTTCCGGTGCAGTTGCTAAATCTGCGCAATTCCCTCTTCATGTATGGTTACCCGATGCCATGGAGGGGCCTACCCCGATTTCGGCTCTTATCCATGCTGCTACGATGGTAGCAGCGGGCATTTTTCTTGTTGCTCGGCTTCTTCCTCTTTTCATAGTTATACCTTACATAATAAATCTAATATCTTTAATAAGTATAATAACAGTACTATTAGGAGCTACTTTAGCTCTTGCTCAAAAAGATATTAAAAGAAGTTTAGCCTATTCTACAATGTCTCAATTGGGTTATATGATGTTAGCTTTAGGCATGGGCTCGTATCGAGCTGCTTTATTTCATTTGATTACTCATGCTTATTCGAAAGCATTATTATTTTTGGGATCCGGATCGCTTATTCATTCAATGGAAGCTATAGTTGGGTATTCTCCAGATAAAAGTCAGAATATGGTTCTTATGGGCGGTTTAAAAAAATATGTGCCAATTACAAAAACGGCTTTTTTATTAGGTACACTTTCTCTTTGTGGTATTCCACCACTTGCTTGTTTTTGGTCCAAAGATGAAATTCTTAATGATACTTGGTTATATTCACCTATTTTTGCAATAATAGCTTGTTCCACAGCCGGGTTAACTGCATTTTATATGTTTCGAATTTATTTACTTACTTTTGAAGGGCATTTAAACATGAATTTTCAAAATTACAGTGGTAAAAAAATGAGCTCGTTCCATTCAATATCTCTATGGGGTAAAGAAGGTACAAAAGCGAGTAAAAAAAAATTGAGTTTATTAACAATGGAGAGGAATTCTTTTTTTTCTAATTTTTCGAAAAAGACATATCAAATTGATAGTAATCTAAAAAAAAAAAACCAACCCTTTCTTAGTATTAGTCATTTTGAAACTTGGAATAAGAAAAATTTTTTATATCCCCATGAATCGGATAATACTATGCTATTCTCTCTGCTTGTATTGGTCCTATTTACTTTGTTCGTTGGAGCCATAGGAATTCCTTTTCTTCAAGAAGGAGAGTATTTTAATCTATTATCCAAATGGTTAACCACGTCTATAAACTCTTTACATAAAAATTTGACCAATTCTGTGGATTGGTATGAATTTTTGACAAATGCAATTTTTTCAGTCAGTATAGCTTCTTTTGGAATACTTATAGCGTCCCTTTTCTATAAACCTGTTTATTCATCTTTACAAAATTTGAACTTAATTAATTCAGTTGTTAAAAAGGGCCCGAATCGGATTTTTGGGGACAAAATAATAAATGTGATATATGGTTGGTCATATAATCGTGGTTATATAGATGATTTTTATGCAACATCTTTCACTAAGGGTATAAGAAAATTAGCTGAATTAGCACATTTTTTTGATAGACGAATAATTGATGGAATTACTAATGGTATTGGTATTATCAGTTTCTTTGTAGGAGAGGGTATAAAATATGTAGGGGGGGGGCACATCTCTTCGTATCTTTTCTTGTATTTATCCTATTTATCCATATTTTTATTGAGCATATTGATTTTACAGCAAATTCACTAATAAATTTAAAGAAATTACCATTACCAATTTCCGTTGATATTGATTTTCGATCAAATGCAGCTATTCTTTTTTCAAATTCTCGATAACTAGTAGCAATAAGGATCTCGTGGATCTTATTTATCCAAAGAGTTCCGATGGAATTTCCGATGGGAATTTTATTTATGATTGAAGGGGAAAAAACAAAATGGATTATTCCACGATAAGGCCCGTTCGAGAAAGGATCATACTTTTTAGGCAAGTATTCTTTTTTAGTTTCATCATTACACAATCTAGTTTTTTTTTCGAGTACTACATCCAGAGGAAGAGATCCCTTATCTATAGCTTCTATTCGACTTATAAACTCGTTGCTGAGCTTGTTTTCGTTTTGTTCATTCGTATAAACCCAGTGATTATCTAGTGAAGGGTTTTCGGTTGTGTACAAAGCCATCTTTCTTTGTATCATTTCCAAAAAAGTGGATAAACTCGGTGTATACATAAAAGAGATTTTTTGTTTTCCATCACTTCGACATGTGTAAAAAAAATATTGTGACATTTCATTTCTTACAGCATTTTCAAATCGCTCATTTTTTATATACCGCAATGGCAATGGACGAGTCCATCGTTTATAGTCGAAAAGACCGATCACAAGAAGTTTTTCAAACCAGAAGAAAGGATCTTCTTTGTTTTTAAGGATTTCTAACTTCGAATTTTCGTGATTCCCATCCAGATCAGAAGTTTCATAAACTCGGCTCTTTTTATAGAATGTCTCTTTAAAGTGAAAGTGGAATTCATCCTTTGTTTTTTCCGTTCCATTCACTCGGATCTTTTCTGTTTCATCGATTTTGTCCGGATCCTCCTTTTCTTCCGAAAA